AGCAGCTTGCCAAACAAAAGCTAAGAGCAAAAATAGCACAGGTATTACTGGCATAATATCTACGATTGGATTCAAAAAAGCGTAGGCCTCCGGTAATTTGGCAACGAAAAAACCGCTTGAACAAAGGGCAGAATTAAGACAGATCCAGATCAAATTAAATATATTAAGCATAACAAACATTTTGTTATTTTTGTTATTGAAGATAATTGTATTTATTTTGATTGAGTTATTAATAAGTTGAGGTATTGATAGAAGGGAAAATGAATAAAACTAAATAAGATAGACCCCAAAAACCTTCTTTGAACTCCCCCAATCAAAAATCCTTCAATTCTCAAATCAAAAGAGAATAGATTAAATCATACTTTCATACAATATCTTAATTGAATTCTATGTAATGATCAATAAATTCAGTTTAATTCTATATCGACCCGTATTAAAATTCTAGCAACAATCTACCTATTTTATAGATATTTATGCTGGAGTTGACGAACAACCAATACCAATATTAGTGTTTATTAGGGTCGAATAGAAATGGGGCGTAGCCAAGTGGTAAGGCAACGGGTTTTGGTCCCGCTATTCGGAGGTTCGAATCCTTCCGTCCCAGAGCACACCCAACCCATTATAGCATTATAATATATATAATGAATGCTATATATCAGAAAAAAGATTGCCTTTTAAAATACCCTTCTGTTTAAGAGTATAATATTAAGAGTATAATATTGGATTGGAAAAGTTTTATTAGGATTCTTAATAATTCTTCTCTGAATCATATCTTTTTCACCAATTGAATCGTGTTCAAATAACACGCAGATGTAATTGAATCTATTTGTGATCCCTAAATATTAAATATTTAACCTAGAATATCTATAATTCCTTTCAGTAACAATTTTTTTTTTTTTTATTTTATTCGTGGTATTTATATTTATTATATTATATTAAATAAATAAATAAAATGAAATAAAATATATGTATCGGGTATTGGGGATTAAATTTAATTCGTTCTGAGACTTAGTCAGAACCTAGCCATTCATATTTCATATAGAAAGAAAAAGTATAGATTACTATGTACCGACCGAACCAATGACTATTCATGATTCCATAATTGAATCAATTACATACTGGTTCCAAACTAAAGGAATGTTATGGTAAAACTTCGTTTAAAACGATGTGGTAGAAAGCAACGTGCGACTTGAAGGACACGATCCGTTGTGGGTTCTTACATCCACCATTTTTTATTATACAGGAATTATAGAGGAATGAAAGTGCTCTTGACTCGACATCGTTTCTTCTGTTTCACTAGAACTCTCATTTTTTTTTGGGGGGGGGTGATGTAAATCGTACATGATGGAGCTCGAGTAAAAAGTATTGATTCATTTCTCGGAGGCAAGAATCTAGGGTTAGTATTAATCAATAAATTGTGACAACTTCGTAAATATATTTGTAAATAAATTTTCCATATATAAATCGAAAGGATCCAATTCAAGCAAGTTTAAAATTCAAAAGTCACCTTTTTTTGAATTGGTAAAACTTTTTCGATCAAATCAAAAGTGTATTACACAAGAATCACTCAGTCATATGATTCTTTGATAGAAAGAAATCATAAAAAAGGGTATGTTGCTGCCATTTTGAAAGGATTCAAAATCACCGAAGTAATGTCTAAACCCAATGATTCAAGGCAAAGATAAAGGATCCTGGAACAAGGAAATACCATTTTCGATTGTCTCAACAACTAGATCAGAATCAAAATAGATTCTAAAAGAGACAGACAAAAAGGGGTTAGAGACCACTCAATAAATCAAATACTTAAAAGGTTTCCTTGAGTTATTTGAGAGTTATACAACTTGAGTTATGAGGGTACAAATTTAGAATACGAATAATTTTTTTTTTTTTTTTCGGTAGGGGAAAGAATAAGTACTTAAATCATAGTCTAGTTGGTTTGATGATTTTATGGCTATATTTGACATTATTATTCTATACATAGATATAATTTCCAATTTTCTTGAGCCGTACGAGGAGAAAACTTCTTATACGTTTCTAGGGGGGGTATTGTTCATCTATCCCAATGAGCCATTTATCGAATCGTTGCAATTGATGTTCGATCCCGACGAGAGGGAAGAGATCTTCGGAAAGTGGGTTTTTATGATCCGATAAAGAATCAAACCTATTTAAATGTTCCTGCTATTCTATATTTCCTTGAAAAAGGCGCTCAGCCTACAGGAACTGTACATGATATTTCAAAGAAAGCGGGGGTTTTTACGGAACTTACCCTTAATCACCAAACGAAATTCAATTAATGAAAAATTAATGAAATAAAATATATAAAAAAGAATATATATAAAATGAAAAATTAATGAAATAAAATATATAAAAAAGAATATATATAAAAGGAAGGTGTAGATGACTTGTAGAGAGCTTTGTATAATCTTTTCTCTGCTATTCGCTCTCCTCTCTTGTTCTATTCATATTTAATTTATTATTCCTACTATAGAATGTCGTCTTT